AGAAAATAGTTTAATTAAAAACACTTTACTGAAAATAAAGACGATGGGTTACCCCCTTTTCTCTTCAATTGTTTGTGTATCGTATCGAGTGAGGCGCGTGTAAAATTTTGGTAGTATAGGCTAATCTAGTACCTTTTGCATAAGGGTTTTTCAAGAAAATTTACTTATGTATTTTCCCGAAAAGGAAGAAGCTATCGTTGTGAGTGTGAATACCGTGGTAAAGTTATGACCAACTATACGATAAAAGCTAGATACTAATTGCCTTCTTTGATATCTGGTTGATCTAAAGATATATTTAGTATATGCCACTCTGTTGAGTGGATTCGATGCGTTTGGGCTAAGCTGAGCGTATTATACAATGAACTGTAGTTAAAGTACGTCGATTTAATAGGCTTCGTATTAGTCACTTTTAGTTTGTTACAAATAAGTTAGTTCGGTTAAGAAATTACTTTACAAGACTCATTGAATTCTATAGATCTATTTTTAGTGTAAAAAGGAATAATGATAAAAATGAGTAGAACATTGATTTTATTGTATGAGCTGTATACTGAGAAAGCTTGTTTTATAGCTAAAATTATTTTAATCTCTCTATAATGAACTCGGCAAAGTGTTATCTGCGACTGTTTAACAAAAACATTTCCTCTTGTAATCATGGGAGGTAGGCCCTGCCCGGTGCGAAAGTAAACGGCGGCCTTAGCGTGAGGGTCCTAAGGTAGCATGATAAGTCGGCCTTTAATTGGGGTCTGGTATGAATGGGTTAACGTTGGATAAGCTGTGTCATAGAGAACTACTGAAATTAATTTTTAAGTGAAGAAGCTTTAATGAGAAAAAAAGACGACAAGACCCTACGAAGCTTTATCGTAGTTGTATATCAATTCCGGCCCTACGGGCAACCTTCGACCCTTTGGGGATCGTTGGTTCGGTAGAGTTATAGGGTTCATATACAAAATGATTTTGTTGGGAGAACAGAGCGGAAAATGTCCTGCTTAGACTATAAATTTACTTACTAGTAGCAACTATTATTAATCTATGGAATGGCAAGCTACTCTAGGGATAACAGCGCGATCTTCTTTGAGAGCACGAATTGAAAAGAAAGTTTGCGACCTCGATGTTGGCTTTGGGTTACCTGAAGGTGAAGAGGCTTTCAAGCGTGGGTCTGTTCGACCTTTAATTCCCAACATGAGCTGAGTTCAGACCGGCGTGAGCTAGGTCAGTTTCTATCTTTTTTATAAAATAGGGGGGTTTGGTACGAAAGGACTTCTCAACCGTGGATTCCATTTATTGAATCGTTATTTGTGCGGAGTGGCCGAGTTTTAGGCGGTGGGCTGTAAACCTTCTAACAAGTTTAATACTTCTCCGTAAATGTTAGGTTTTATTATCATTTTTTTTATTTGTGGTCTATTTATTACTGTTAGTCAGCGAACGCATTTGATCAGTGTGTTTATAGGTATAGAATTTATTGCTCTCAGTGTTATTTTGATAAGGGCCTTTACAGTTCCAATAGTTAGTTGTTTTGTTTTGTTAATTATATGCATGGCTGTTTGCGAAGCCAGTGTGGCCCTAGCCCTTATTGTCAGAATAGTCCGTGTTAGGGGTAGAGATGAAGCTAGAAATCTTATAGCGGATAAATCCTAGTTTAAAGGGTTGGAAGTAGTTTAATTTCAAGAACATTGGCTTTGGGAGCTAAAAGTCCTGGTAGTTTCAGTCTTCCAGTTTAAGTAGTGTAATAAGCACTTTTGGTTTTCGTCCTTACGGTGGGCATCTAGCCCCTTAAACTTGCCTAATAGTTAAATATATAACAGTGGATTGCAAATCTAAAGTTGCTTTGTAGCTTGGGCTTATGTTGTTAATCTCAGTTAGCTTTATTAGCATTCTTTGTGTAGTGTTAAGGGTGTTATTTATTTTTTTATCTTTTTATAAGCTTTATGATCGTGAAAAAAGGTCTCCTTATGAGTGTGGTTTTGAAAGCATAATAACCGCGCGGCATCCTTTTGCGTTGCGATTTTTTCTAGTTGCGGCAATTTTTGTGGTGTTTGATGTTGAGGTTGCGCTATTAACACCCATTGTCTATAGAATATTTTTTTTTGGCGGCGCCGCGAAAACTTTTATTGCAATGTTCAGGTTTTTAGCCTTACTATTTTTAGGCTTGTTTCATGAGCACCGCGAAGGTTCTTTAGACTGGGTGGTTTAGATAGTGTAGAAAAGTCTGTTATGATGTGGGACCTATAACCCCAAGGCGGCATTTTGCCTTCTACAAGAATGTAATTTAAGAAAAATATTAGGCTTCAAACTTAAAAATGGGTTTAGACCCCATTCTTGACTTAGTGGTATGACAGATAAATGTGGTAGATTTAAGCTCTATTCATGAGGTTAACTCCTCTGCCGCGTAGAAACTGGGCTAAAGCTTTTAGAAGCGCCGGTCTTTTAATCCGTGTGAAGTTGGTTCACCCCGACTAGCCTATAAAGTAATCTGGCAGAATTAATGCGGTTGGTTTAGGTTCAATTCATAGACCGTAGGTCTGATTGCTTAGTGTGGTAGTATAATTTTAATACATTTTGTTTACACCAAAATACTCATCGAAGATGTCACGCTTATGTTCTTGGGTCTAATTCTTAGGTTAATATATGTTTTAACTATTCAAAAGTTCACAACAAGGCTTTTAGGTATAAGCCTTGTTGTGATCTGTTGCATTGTACTGATAAGCTGCAGCCATTTTAGTTCTGAGTTGTGCGGGTTAGTATGGTTTGATTTTCTTAGAGCAAGAATGGTATGTCTGACAGTTTATATTAGGACGTTAATATTTGTAGAAAGATGCGGTGTACGGCGTAAAAGTTTAATAAAACTGACAATTACAATTCTATGTATTTTTCTTGTCATTGCGTTCAGAGTCACGAATCTTTTCCTTTTTTTTTTTTTTTTTTAGAGGTGCTCATTCCGTTCAGAGTCACGAATCTTTTCCTTTTTTTTTTTTTTTTTGAGAGAGTGCTCATTCCTGTTTTGTTCTTGATTTTAATATGAGGCTATCAACCGGAGCGGTTGCAAGCTGTGACTTATATAATTTTATACACTAGATTAGGCTCGTTTCCCTTTTTGTTTGGTATTAGTGCTCTGGTCTCTAATGGGGCAAGAGATAGAATGCAATCTTTGAATTCTTTTTTTAATCGTGAGTTGTGTTCTGTTTATTGGTTTTATATCTTTGGGTTCTTAATTAAGCTTCCTATGTTCCCCTTTCATTTGTGGCTTCCTAAAGCCCATGTTGAAGCCCCTGTAGCCGGTTCTATGATTTTGGCTGGAGTTCTTCTTAAATTGGGCGGTTATGGTATGCTACGTTATTTCAATTTGATTGAGGTAAAAATAAGTGACTTTAGATTCAGGTTCTTAATCAGGTTAAGGTTAGTTGGGGGTTTTCTTACTAGGTTAATGTGTTTGCGTCAAGTCGATTTAAAGGCCTTGATTGCTTATTCTTCAGTTGGCCATATAAGTTTGGTTATTTTGGGGATTATAAGTCATAGTATAGCTGGATATTTGGGGGCAATTATTATAATGCTTGGTCACGGGTTGTGTTCTTCTGGGTTATTCGTGGTTGTAAACCTTTTTTATAAACAAAGTAATTCTCGTTCTATTTTGTACAATAAAGGGGGATTAGCTTTGTGTCCAAGTTTGGCAATGTTCTGTTTTTTGCTTAGTGCAAGGAATATAGCAGCTCCTCCGTCTTTGAATTTTTGAGGAGAAGTACTAGTCTTTATAAGAGGGTCTGCCTTAAGGATTTGATGAGTTGTCGTTATTGCTTTAATAAGTTTCATAAGAGCTTGCTATTGTTTATTTTTTTATGGAAGTTGTTGCCATGGAAAAAGTTCCGAGATTCGTAAAAGGGGGGTTTATATGTCAAATCTGCTTACATTGTTTTTTCACTGGTTCCCTTTAAACTTTCTATTTTTGTACGTTTAAAGGTAGTACTTTAAAAAAAAGGTTCGATTTGCATTCGATTATTGAGGCTTGTCCTTCTACCTTTAATAAATTCTCTGGCTAAAGTAGCGTTTCGTTTTAGCGGAAAGTAGCATTTTTTAATGCGAGAATTTGTGCGGGGTATTTTATAAAAGAATATGGGGCTCATGATCCCAAGGTCTAAGCTCTGCAATGGCTTAGCCCCGCATCCAAGGCTGGCTCAAAAGGTTTGATTTGAATTCTAATTGTAAGTGTTTTGACACACTTGTCAGCTTATGTTCAGTTTTCTCTTTTCTAATAAGCGAATTTATAAAAAGCTGAAGTATAAGAAAATTAAGAAAAAGTTGTTAAAAAGTTCTATAATAAAGAGGTTTATAGTAGTTGTTGTTCTTGGTTATGTGTTAATAGTGCTGGGGCTTTGATATAATAGAGTGACTTTGTTAAAATTTCCTTTGATTAGGTACTATGTTTTTGAGATTAGTTTTCATTTAATATTAGATGAAGTTAGATTAATTTTTATGGGGGTTGTTTTTGTCATTTCTGGAAGGGTCAGAATTTACTCGTTTTGGTATATAGATGATGAAAAGTTTGTGCTACGCTTTATTTACTTGATTTTTCTTTTCGTAGCGTCAATGCTTATACTAATCATAGTGCCTAACCTAATTTGTTTAATGCTTGGGTGAGATGGTTTAGGTTTAGTGTCTTTTTTGCTAGTTTGTTACTACCAAAATACCAAAAGTTTGAGAGCGGCGATATTAACAGCTTTAACTAATCGGGTGGGAGATGTGCTAATTTTAGTCTGTATTGGGCTGTTGAGTTCCTACGGTGAATGGATTCTTTACAACCGTTATAACTTCAGGGCGTTTGTTGGTGTTTCTAGATTGTTAATATTTGCCGGTAGAACTAAAAGAGCACAGATTCCTTTTTCTGCTTGGCTTCCCGCGGCTATAGCCGCGCCAACTCCAGTGTCTTCTTTGGTACATTCGTCTACTTTAGTTACCGCAGGTGTGTATTTGTTAATACGCAGGTTTTGGTTGATGGAGCCCAGTAATTTAACCTTAGGTGTGTTAAAAGTTATGAGGTTGTTAACTATGCTTATAGCTGGAATAGTGGCTCTTTTAGAAGTAGACTTCAAAAAGGTAATTGCTTTGTCTACGTTAAGTCAGTTAGGGGTTATAATGTTTAGTTTAAGGATAAAATTACCTTATGTAGCCTTTTTTCATTTGGTGACTCATGCAAGGTTTAAAGCTTTGCTTTTTGTCACGGCTGGTTGTGTTATTCATTCCAATTTTGGTACTCAGGATATGCGTTTGCTAGGTAAGTGCTGAACTGAGTTGCCTATTAGAATGAGGTTTATAAGTGTTGCCAGTTTTTCCTTAGCTGGGGTTCCTTTTATAAGAGGTTTTTATTCCAAAGATCTGATCATTGAGCTTAGGTTGATGAATTCAGACACCCTCATTGTGTATTTAATTATAATGGTAAGAGTTTCGTTTACTTCTTGGTACAGTTTCCGCTTAGCTGTATCTGTAATTTGGGGTTTAAATAAAAGTGTGTTAAAATCCGTAGTTAGTAAAGAAAGTGGGGTTCTTGTTATTTCCTACTTTTCGTTGTTTTTCTGTGCCGTGTTTAGGGGCTGGGTCATTCACCAAAAGTATGGACAAGTGTCTTTTTCTACTTTTATTGATAGGGTTTTGTTTGGTGCGGTGTGTCTTATTCCCGTTTTTGGTCTGGGGGGGTTTTTTTATTGTTTAGACCACAGAGAGATCCACATAAATATAGTATGATATCCTAAATTAACTAAGTTTGTGCTTTCTATATGGAATTTTAAGTTGTTTAGTACTCAGTTTTTGGTAATGCCTGCCATAAAATGTAGGTATAAAGTTTGTCGCAGGTTGGATCAAGGGTGACTTGAAACCCTCGGTCCTCAGGGTGTTTTTTCTTGCTTATCTAAAGCAAGTCAAAAAAACCAAGTAATCCAAAGCCGGTACTTTTTATCCTTGTTAATAGTGTTATTTTTTGTTGTTTTACTGGTAGTTGCTATTATCTGTTTATTAAGTTTTTTTATTTAGGCAAAAGTTAAATGCGCAGATTTGAAGGCTCTGTAAAAAGTTTTAATCTTCTTTTGCTATGGTTTTAGTGTTTATGTGTTGTTCTTTATGTTTATTAATCAGGTTTTTGGTTTTTGTTAGCGAGCCGTACCCTTTAGGGAGAGGGTTGATTTTAACATGTTTTGGTTTGTGTTATGGGTTAGCGTACTACGTTAGTTCTTTACTAGGGTTTCTTGTGTTCGTTGGGTACGTAGGAGGTGTCATGGTGCTTTTTCTTTATGTAGTGAGAATTCATCCTAATCAGAAATTTACCTTAAAAAGAAAGCGCATTAGACTTCTTATTTTTCTTGTTTTGGTACTGTTTACGGTTCCTGTTTGATACTTAAGTAATCGTGTAGAGGGATCTAGTCTTAGTAATCTTCACTTTATCAATGGGGTTAATTTTATAGAGTTGTTTGTGTTTATAGGTTTAATTCTCTTAGTAAATTTATGTATTGTGTGTTGCCTTTGTATAAAAAAAAGATTGCCTTTACGAACAATCCCTAAATCCAAAGGGGATAAATTTAAGTTTAAAAAATTTAATATTAAAGGGTACAAACCTATAAAGTTTAAGCGTAAAAAATTTAAGTAAACAAAATAGTTAATTTATAATATTGGGTTGTCGTCCTAAAGTTGCCTTACTTGGGCTTTTGTTTAATCTGGGCTTTTTAGCTACTTACAGCGTTTTGGTTTCGGCCCAAAAAGAATAGTTTATACTATAAAAGCTTACGCAAGGGCTGGTAGTTTAATAAAAACTTTCGGCTGTTAACCGAAAAATGAAGAAATTTTCTCAGCCTTATGGAGCGTAACCTTTATTACCGAGTTAAGCCGAGATGATGGCCTTTTTTAACTACTCTTTGTTTGTTGAGAATGGCTCTCGGACTAGTTACCGCTTTAAGAGGTGATTTTGATGGTGTGGTAGTCATGGGTTTAGCTGCCCTTTGTTTAATTTGTTGTTTGAGTATATGGTGGCGTGATCTATTGCGAGAAGGGGATCAAGGTTATCATAGAAAAAAAGTGATTAAAAATTTTCGTGATGCCATGGCTATGTTTATTGCGTCAGAAGTTATATTTTTTGTCTCTTTTGCTTGGGCTTTTTTTCATAGAAGCTTAGCTCCTGATATCGAAGTTAGAGGAACTTGGCCCCCTGTTGGTGTGCGGGTTCCTTGGTGCTTTGGTGTTCCTTTTGTTAATTTATGGATTTTGTTAACTAGAGGTGGGTTTATAAATGTTGCTTTAGGTAAGGTTCGGTGTCGAGATTATGATCATTGAAGTCTTTTGTGTCTATTTGTTGCAATTGTTTTAGGTGTTGTTTTTTTATTTTTGCAATTTAAAGAATACCGCATTAACTCGTTCACTATTTCAGATGGTATCTATGGAAGTACTTTCTACATGCTAACTGGGTTCCATGGTGCCCATGTAGTTGGTGGGCTTACATTTATGGTTGTAACTTTTATGCGATTGTGGTTTGGTCACTTTTTGTCGGATCGATGCTTTGGGATGGTAGCTTGTGCTTGGTATTGACATTTTGTTGACATTGTTTGGATTGGTGTTTGAGTTTTCTATTACTTTTGGGGTGGAGGCCTCATTTTTAACTTTTGATATAATTATTGAGAAGGGGATGTTTGGTGAACAAAAGAGTACATAAATCCAGAGGTTTGATGTGATAACGATCCAAAGGCTTGAGAAATCGAATTATTAAATGATTTGAGCTATGTATGGTTGTTTCCTTAAGGGTAAATTTCTTGGAGAAACCTTAATAAATCAAGAATGTTGAGGCTGTAACTTTTGTATTAAGATATTCTTATGAGTCCGCATCGCAAGTTAAATCTAATAGTTTGTAAAAAAAAATGCAAAAAATAGTGCTAATTTATTCGTAAACTTCTAAAGTAAACGAGATAGCCGCAAGGCCCTAGGTTCTAGTCCTAATTGTCCCTCTTAGAGGGGTTTCGTTATTCGACTGAGTAAGTCTCTTACCAATCCACTGCTTAGCGGTGGGCAGAGCTTGCCAGATTGAAGTCCATTAATTAGAGAGAGTAAAATGTTCTTACATAAACGTCCGTATCTTACGAAGCTAATATAGCTACTAAACTTCAGCCTTTGTGCTCAGTTAAAATTGCTAAACCTTTAGTTGTAGTTTTTGTGGAAAGAGGGATGGTCTATGTTTGGTAGTTGATTATCATTGGTGCTAGACACTGGTGACGGACTCACCCAAAATAGACGTGTTTCGTTGTGTTGTATTTAATGCATTGAACACAAGATCCTATATGTAAGTCTCTAGTGATTTCTGGCTTGGGGTTATGCCCGAGTTAGGGGACCGGTAGATGCCTGCCTCGTATAGCTTCTGATAAGTAATTCCGAAAACGCTTTGTCTCGGCAATGATGTCTAGGAAGTAGAAAGCCTGAAGTGAGGTAGAATTTTACTGAGAACTTAACTTGGGTTCTACCAGTTTTCTGGTGGAGATCCCTTGGGGGCTAGTTTAAGTCTGTTTTTCAGGCTTGGGTTAGTCCTAATTCCTGCCTGCGCTCAAATCCATGGGCGTGGCCCGATTGGCTTGAACTTCATTGGAGTTAATCGAACCTTGTTCTGGGTTCTAGCATAAAAGGTGATGATAGAAACACTGCTGAAACTTTACTTACGCTGTTTGTCACTAGGGTTGACCTGCAGCCTCTGCGTGCTGAAGATTAGTGTTTTTATCCTACCCCACCCTTTAGGGGGTGGGCATGCAAGTCGTCATTTATAGCTATTATCTATGTTCTTGTGTTGACTAGATTCTCCTTTGGTTGTTCAGATTGCACCCGAAAAACCTCTGTCCTGAGTAAGGGTCACCGATACTGGTGAAATCCGAATGTTCCATCCATCCAGGTTGGGTAACATTTTTTGGTCACCTTTTATTCGGAAAACTAAGGCATTATTGTTTTGATGATTTTTCGGGTACCGATGGAAAATCGACAAATTTCACAATTTTTTTTTTCCTAAGCAATCCAGGCCTTTTTTGATCGATTTTAAAAATCACCCCAAAAAGGATCGGGTTCCAAAATTTTTCTGTTAGCAGGGATTCCAGAATAACGTCCGATGGACGGAGCTAGCGGAATACCCCCGACTCTCTCCGTTACTAATCATACTTTATACTAAAATTATCAACAAAAGTTTTGAAAAGTAATTTTGGAGGTCCAAAAGTGTCAAAAAGATCATAAAATATGAGAAAATTCAGGCAAAAAGGTCAGAGGTCGCTCCACAAGAGTACTTGAATGACTGGTATCTGAAATAGCAGGGAGGGGAGGCTTATGCGATAGATGGAGAGACGGGGGTTCGAATATGCGGACCTTGCCGCTAATCGATGCTTGTGCACAGGTTTGCCTAGATTCCTGAATAATCGAGCGCGAGTCGTGGCGGAGGTCGTCCAGTTTATTGGAGATTCCCTGAGGATTTTTTTTAATCAATAAACATGAGAGATTCTTAGGTAATCAAAATTCGAAAAATTGGGGCTAAATTCCGAAAAAGCCGAAAATTTTCGATGGGGCTTCATAGGAGATTCTCTAAGAAAAGATTTTGGGTTCAAGAATATTCGTGATTGTAAGGGGTACCAAATTACGAAAAATTTTGCTACATGGCCGCTGATTGAGTGGTCGTTTATAGGGGTTTTCCCAAGAATCACAATTCTTGGGGAAACCCTTAAAATTTTGGTGGACCTCTGGGGGTGGTTGTCTCAATTAATGCGAATTTCTTAACATTTTAAATTGCGCGGTACGGCGGTTTATTAGATCGTGTGGTGTGACGGCTGTTGATCGTTTCGCTAGATCAGGCTTTATACTTGTTTCCCCAAGGGCAAGTTCCTTGGGGAAACCCTAATAAATCGAGGTTGTTTGATGGTGGTCTGATTATCTTCTATGAGCTAAAGATATTTTATAATAGTTGAACTATAGGCTTTGTCTTAAGGTATTTTTATGAATCAGAGATAATAGGTTAAAACTAAAAATTTTTTACAAATCGGCACCGAATGCCTAAATAACGGTAAAACTAGGCAAAAGTCAAAAAAGTAGTCATTCGTACTACTTTCTAAGGTAAACGAAATAGCCGAAAGGCCCTAGGTTCATAGTCCTAATTGTCCCTCTTAGAGGGGTTCGTTGGATGAGTCTCGATATTTTTTCTATTTTTGATCCTAATGCCTATTTTATAATTTCTTCGTCTGTTAGTTCTGTAATTTGAGTACTTTCTATAAGAGTTTTTATTGTGTATCTAAACCGTAAAATTTGGTTTTTGTTTGATTTTTTAAGATTTTATCCTGAGATGGCATTGAGGTTTATGTTTAATGAAGTTAAACGAAGTAAAGGTTACTATTTTACAGGGTTTTCCCTAAGTATTAGAAGATTGTTTTCTCTGTTATTGTGAATAAATTTATCCAACATTATTCCTTTCTTTTTTCCTGTTATGTGTCATCTGCCTTTTGCGATGTTTTTCGCCTGTTTTTTCTGAGGGGTCTTAAGTTTGTCTAGCTTTGTTAATAGCTGAGAGCAGTCGGTAGGTATAAGAGTTCCTTTGGGTTGTCCTTTGGTTTTAGCCCCTCTTATGGTTATGATAGAGCTAATTTCTTGCTTAGTTCGGCCTATCACTCTAATAGTGCGGTTAGTTTTTAACTTGACTGCGGGTCAAGTGATTTTAGTTTTAATGTCCGGTCTTGGAGCAGAATTAATTCTACTCCATGGGGTAAAGTTTAAAGGATGAGTTTTTCTAGTTTCTATCCTTGGTGTTGTCTTTGGTATCGGTGTATTTTTTTTGTTTGAGTTTGCCGTTAGTGTTCTTCAGTCTTATATTTATTGTATACTTTTGTGTAGGTACAGAGATGATCATTCTGTTTGGTTTGACTTTTAGAAAAGGTTGGCTAAAAGGGACAGCTATTAGCGTAGTAGGGCTGCTAACTCTGTTGTAAAAAGTATAAATTCTTTTTTGTCTCTTATTAAATTGGTCCTAAAGTTTTTTGATTTGATTTTGGTAATTTTACCTTTTATTTGTGTTTTGTTAGCAGTTGGGTTTTTTACGCTGTTCGAACGCAAAGTGTTGGCTGCCATTATAATTCGTAAAGGTCCGAATAAAGTGGGTTATATAGGATTAATGCAGCCTTTTAGAGATGCTGGTAAGCTATTTTGTAAAGAGTTTATCTTTCCAAACTACGCTAATCTAGGTCCCTTTTACGTGGCTCCTGGATTAATGCTAGGTATTTCCTTAAGGTTATGAATTATATATCCTATAAATTTCGTAGATATGATGTTTGTTTTCAGAATGTTACAGTTTTTAGCTACTGCTAGTGTTAGTGTTTTTGGGGTGATGATAGCTGGTTGGGCTTCTAACTCCAAGTATGCCTTACTTGGGTCAGTACGAAGTATTGCACAAAGAATTTCTTATGAAATTCCATTTTCTTTAATTTTGTTCACTATTACCTCAGTTAGTTTTAGGTTTATGTTTCAAGAAGTAATGAGATGGCAAGAATCCTGTGTAGTGTTTTTTTCTATGTATCTCATGGGTTTTAGTCTTTGGTTAGTTTCAATTCTTGCAGAAAATCATCGTGCTCCTTTTGATTTTGTAGAAGGAGAGTCTGAGCTTGTGTCTGGGTTTAATGTTGAGTACAGAGGTGGAGGATTTGCTATAATTTTTATGTCTGAATACAGAAGAATAATGTTTAGCAGGTTTGTAACTAGGGTTATATTTTTTGGTGGGCATGAGTTGTTTGTAAGAGTCTTGACTCTTTTTTTCATTTTCTTCTTTGTGTGGGTACGGGGTACCTTTCCTCGTATGCGTTACGACAAGCTTATGTATTTAGGTTGGACTATCTTTACAATCGTGCCTCTTGTCTTTCTGATGGGGGTTGTAGTGTTGGGGTGTTGTAGCTAGTCGGTGTGTCTGTAGTAAAAGTTATTATGGTTGCCTTCCAAGCAAAAGTTCCGTTGGTTTCGGCAGATACTATGTTTTAATTAATAAAGTAGAAAAAATCGCTGGTTTACCTGTTTTAAGCCTCAAAACAGGGGTGAATGGGGATGTTTGATTGTGGCTTGAGATTCATTTCTGGCAGCGCAGTACATTGGTATTGATAGGAGCATTGCGACACCGTTGAGTGTGAACAAAATAACGCGACACCAGTAGAAACATATAGTCAACTAAAGAAATTTAGGTCTTGCGTTGCCGGGTGCTGGGGGAGAAACGAATGCCAGCAGCCGCGGTTAGATTCGTTCAGCTGTGAATCGAGATGGTTTTGTTAGAGGCAAGGTTCCAAATAAGTTACGGTAAAGAAAAAAGGTAGGAGTCAAATCCGGATCTTCTTGTGTCAAAAACCCACGGTAACATTCAGGTTTCTTACGTAATTTCGGAGTAAAACCAGGATAGGATCCCTGTTATTCTTAACGTTAAAGAGAGAAATACTGCCTCACTAAGCATTGGTTTGTCAAAGGGAAACAAATTGGCGGCGTACGAGTTAAAAATCAGGGGAATCGGGGCGTTAAAAGATGATCCACTCACATTTGTCCCTTTACTTAGGAGAGCATATGTATGGTTCTTTACCCTCCGTCGTAAGGCATTGGGTAAATACCTTATAGTTAGTTAATCACAGAAGATTTAATATCTGACTGCGGTTGTGGAAAAGAAATAGTTGAGATTAACACGCAGCTACTGTAAAGGTCAGCCTGGATTACAGTTAAAACTTACTATAATGAACTACTTTTAGTGAGTAGCCCTTATAAGCCCGGGTAATGCGCGCATGAAGAGTGCCTGCGTTCAATAGTGGTGGATAATAAACGGAAGGGGCAGTATGGAAACATGCCCTGGAAGAAGGACTTGGAAGTAAATTGGTTAAATGATAGCTGATTGAATCCTTTCGTGCGAGTACAGATCGCCCGTCGCTCACGGATTAAAATCTGGGAAAAGTCGTAACAAGGTAGGAGTATTGGAAAATGCTCCTAACAGAATTGTAGAGCAGTATTAGATGTACAGTGGCGTTTGGATCCACGAGTGTAGGGGAGACCTTATCTCTGCAGTAAATGAGTTTGCACGCATCTAAATTTTTTCATGATGTGGTGTACCCAAAAATTGGTGATTGTTTACAAGACTACTGACACTATATAATACTAGTTAGTGTTTCTATTTTAAGGTTTGTGCTAATTACAATGTACCGTGTTCGTACTGGTTTTGGGAAATACCGAAAATTTTTGCACAGGAATCTTTTGGAATGAATTTGAACTTGTATTCCAATAATTATTCTCGTTGTTTTATGGTTTCCTTCAACCCGAAACCTTTATAAGATAAACCATGCCGGATTTCCAGAGTGAAGTTTTAAAGCTATTGGGCATCAATGGTATTGGTCTTATGAGTTTCTCAGATCTGATAAAGAAGGTAAAGTTTTAAGAATTGACTCTTACTTAGCACCAAGAGTAGAGGGGGTGTACCGCCTCCTTGAGGTAGATCAGCGAATAGTCGCCCCTGCGGAAACCGAGATTCGTTTAATTGTGACTAGCGTTGACGTTATTCATTCCTTTGCTTTGCCTAGTTTGATGTTGAAGGTAGATGGTATTCCAGGTCGGATAAACCATCTAGTGTTCACAGTGGATCGGGCATGTGTTCTTTATGGAATGTGCTCGGAGATTTGCGGAGTAAATCACAGCTTTATACCAATTGTAGTAGAGTTTATTCCCAAAAAAGAGTTTGGAATTTGATTGGCTAAGGTGACAGATCAGTTAGGTGGCTAAAAGAGTTAAAATCTTTCATAGTAAAAGTTATTACATAAGTCTTGTAAGCTTAAATTTCCTCATAGGATGAAGGATTTTTATAAGGTTAATTAACAGAAGCTTTTGGGCTTTATTTTCTACTTTAGTAGGTATAAAATATCACTTTATTCGCCTCGCTGAGGTACACAAAACTATTTTTCTTAATGATCTGCATGTTTTCAATTATCGAGGTTCTTGTTTGATGAGTTGGGTGGGAAAACGTTACTAAATGTTTTTATTTTCTACTATCCAATAAAAAAAAGCCTTTTTTGAAACGTTCAGTTGCTAAGAAACCTTTTACTAAACAGTTTTACAAAACTGTTACCATAAATTTTTCAGAAGACTTACCATCTACTAAAGAAGATGTTAAGATAGGGTCTTCAGGTGGGTTATCTGCGGTTGAAGATAGAAGCTTAATACCTGAAAAGCCTGTTACTAAAGCGGATTTGTCTAAGTTGCTTGATGTTAAAACCCCTTCAAAAAATGGCAAAAAAAAGCCTAACAAAAACACAAGTAAAAAGAAAAAGTCCTCTAAGTAAAATATCTAAACAAGTTATTAGTTAGAGTGTTTTTATAGTCACGTACAGAAGTATTTTAAACTTCCTGTCTTACTTCGGTAAGTGTAAGATTAATGAAAGGAACCCCTTTTCGTAAGCGGCATTGATTGTTAAAAATTTTTAGTCATGGCTTGTACGATCTTCCTTGTCCTATTAATTTAAGAGTTTGATGGAGTTTTGGGTCTATGCTTGGTCTTTGTTTGGTGATTCAAATTGTAACGGGTTTTATGCTTTCTTTTTATTACATTCCCCACGCGGACATAGCCTTTGATTCTGTAATCTATATCGTACGTAATGTTCATAAAGGTTGAATAGTTCGGGGTATTCACTCTAATGGTGCCTCTGTATTTTTCATGTGCATTTACATTCATATTGGTCGTGGTTTGTATTATGGCTCTTACTTGGATAAAGCGGTTTGAAACGTAGGAGTTTTGTTATATTTAATGTTAAGAGCAGAGGCTTTTTTAGGGTATGTTTTACCTTGAGGTCAAATATCTTACTGGGGAGCAGTTGTTATTTCAAGTATATTAACAGCCATCCCTTATGTGGGTCAAACGATAGCTGAGTGATTGTGGGGGGGGTATGTTGTTAATACACGAACTCTTACACGGTTTTACTCTTTTCATTTTATTGTTCCTTTTTTTATGGTGGTAGTGGTGTTGTTGCATCTGTTTTATTTGCATGAAAAAGGAAGCAATAACCCCCTAGGTATTAGAAGAGATAGAATGTTAATTCCTTTTCATCCTTGCTATACAGTGAAAGATATTTTTGGCTTTGTCTGCATGTTGTTTGTTTTAATGTTTTTCGTTTGTGTTAAACCAGAGATATTGGGCAATCCTTTGAATTATATCCCTGCTGATAGAATAAAGACTCCGGTTCATATTCAACCAGAATGGTATTTTTTGTTTGCTTATACTATTCTTCGATCAATTCCTCACAAAGCAGGGGGTATTTTAGCGATGCTAGGGTCAATTTTAATTCTAGTTGTTATTCCTTTTGTTCATACTGGTAAATTCCGTGGACTGGCTTATTATCCAATTCATCAAATACTTTTTTGAGCTTTTATTTCTGTGTTCGTGGGTATAACAGCCATTGGTATGCGACCTGTCTTGGAGCCAATTTATACAGTAGGCCAAATTCTAAGTGTAATTTACTTTTTTTTGATTTTATTTATCCCTTTAACTATGTTTTTGTGAGATAAACTTATTTTTAAGCCTGCTTTAATAGTTTAACTTGTACGGAAGCTAGTTTATTTAGAACGGTAGTTTGTGGCTCTATTAGAATAGACTTGGTCTATGCTTCTAAAAACTGGTGAAAGTAGGAGTTTCGCTAACGCGGTGACTTACTACGACTAATCACAAAGATATCGGTACACTTTACTTGACTTTTGGTTTGTGGTCTGCTATAGTAGGTCTTGGTTATAGAATACTTATTCGTATTAATCTCATACATCCTGGGAATTTTCTTTTAAAAACTGATGGATTTTATAATGTAGTTGTTACTACTCATGCGTTAGTAATAATTTTCTTTGCTGTGATACCTCTACTTATTGGGGCTTTTGGTAACTGATTAATTCCTTTGTTTTTGGGGGCTATAGATCTTGTATTTCCGCGAGTTAATAATTTTAGTTTTTGAATTTTGCCCAGGGCACTCTACTTGTTACTTCTTTCCGCTTATGTTGAAGAAGGGGTGGGCGCAGGGTGGACTATTTATCCGCCTTTGTCTACTTTAGAGTATCATAGTAGCCCAGCCATAGATCTTGCTATTTTATCGCTACATTTGGCAGGGTCAGGCTCTTTAATAGGGGCTATCAATTTTTTAACTTCCAATAAAAATCTTCCTGTTAACAAGATAAAAGGAGAGCGATCTGTTTTGTATGTTTGAAGTATCAGTGTAACTGGGTTTCTACTGTTGTTGTCGTTGCCAGTGTTAGCAGGAGCTATTACTATGCTGTTGTGCGACCGAAATTTTAATACCACTTTCTTTGATCCTACGGGGGGAGGTGACCCTGTACTATTCATACATCTTTTTTGGTTTTTTGGTCATCCTGAGGTGTATATTCTTATTATGCCAGGTTTTGGTATTATATCGCATGTTACGGCTCACTATGCTGGTAAAGAAGCTCCTTTTGGTAACACAGGAATGATATATGCTATAATTGGAATTGGTTTGATGGGATTTGTTGTGTGAGGGCATCACATGTTTACAGTTGGCCTTAATGTTGATACGCGTAACTTTTATTCAACAGTTACAATAGTTATTGCAGTACCTACTGGTATTAAAGTGTTTAGATGATTGGCCACTTTAGCCGGGGGACGTCAAGTGTCCCGAACTCCTGTGTTATGGGCAATAGGTTTTATTATCTTATTTACTGTTGGAGGGCTAACCGGAGTAATTTTATCTTCTTCTTCTTTAGATGTTTCCTTGCATGACACTTACTTTGTGACAGGACACTTCCACTACGTGTTGTCAATAGGAGCCGTTTTTGCGATCTTCTGCGGGTTTACTCATTGATACCCTATGTTCTATGGTTCTAACCTTCATGGTCGATGAAGGAAGGGGCATTTTGGTGCAATATTTATTGCTGTTAACTTAACTTTTTTTCCTATACATTTCTTGGGTTTAAGTGGAATGCCGCGGCGTTATTGTGATTATCCTAATTGCTATGCTAAGTGACATTGAATCGCCTCATACGGTGCGGTTATGGGGTATATGTCTTTTACATTTTTTATGTTTCTATTGTGAGAAAGTGCTGTTAGAAAGCGTGGAGTTGTTTTTCACACTGCAATTGCAACTGAGCTGGATTGAATGGGTGTTCATAAACACTTATTTCCTATGCCCGCTCATGGTACTTGAGAGCCTCCTCATATTTACGTGTGTAAAAACAATGACAACTTGATGTACCGGTACCGGCAAATACGTCGAGTACACAAAATTTAAACGAATATGGTCTTGTCGCTAACAAGAACAATAAACTTATGTTAAAATTTAAATTGCTCAAGTTTTTTCATATTAAATTTTATGCTGCCGTTAGTCCTATGTTATTAATAAGCAGTATTCTAGTCTTATTTGGAACTTTAATGAGTGTTTCGAGGTCCTCTTGAGTAGGGGTCTGATTAGGCATAGAAATCAATCTACTTAATTTTATGGTGTTAATAAACCCTGATGGTACTTTTGTGGTAGAGCCTTCGGCAAAATATTTCGTAGTACAGGGAATTGGGTCTAACTTTGTATTGTCTGGTTTTTTGTTGAGTGAAGTTTTTCATTCTGTTATTTCTAGTATTTTTTTAGTTATTGGCTTTATGCTAAAAAGAGGGGTTTGTCCTTTTCACAGTTGACTTCCTTCGGTGGTCAGCTCTTCTAGCTGATTTCCGGCGATAATAGTGCTAACTTGACAAAAACTTAGTCCTTTTGTGTTTATAGGCTGGTTTATTGGTGATTTTTTGGTGATTTTAAGAACGGTGTTGTTAGCTTTAGTGGGTGGTATTGGAGGTTTGAATCAACATAGAGTTCGCAGCCTATTGGCGTATTCTTCGTTTGTTCATTCTTCTTGGATAGTTTTAGCTTTACTAGAGTCTTTTTGAATCTTTATTATTTATTGAGTAGTGTATTCTTTAAGTGTTGGTATAGTGTTTTGAAGTTGTGGGTCTTCAGGAAAAGTTCATTTAAAAAGAAAAGGACGCTTAATTTGGGTTTCTTTTGGAGTTTTTATGCTTATGGGCTTACCGCCTTTTTTAGGGTTTACTTGTAAAATTTTAGTTTTTTTAAGGGTTCATAGTTACGTAATTTTTATTTGTGTTATTGGTTCTGTTATCAGTATAAAATATTACTTGACTCTTGCCTACTCTTTAATCCTAGGTTCTCCTATTTTTGGTCATTGGTATAAAACGTTGCGTAGCACGGTTATTATCTTTTTTAACATTTCCTTAAACTTAGTAGGGTTTTTAGCTATAACTATTTTTTTATTTTTATAGCTAAATGTGCTGTGTCATCTTAGACCAAGTATCGTGTGGGGCCAATCCAGTTACTTTGATGTTGTAAAGTTCGAGCTGCTAATAGTTCCGATGCTTAAG